GAATTCGGGCGGAATCCTAAGAAAAAACAAAAGGATTGGATTTTTTGTATAGTGGAAATACTGAAAATAGCTTCTGAGGAAGAGGATGAATATAAAAAAATGGTAAAAAGAATTTAAATTTTCATTGTTCTATTAAAAAACTTACTTGGCCGTGTAGAACATGGATTAGCATTATGTCATTCTTACAAGTGATCCCCCATCCAGGATTGGAAAAAGTGCTATATGAGGACTTCGAGATCAAATAGAATATGTTTCTTTCCATTCCTCGTGAGCCACTTAGTTCTCCGAAACAAGAGATCAAAGTGATTTTCTTCCTTTTTCCCAATAAGTCGACGGCCTTACACCATTGGGATACTTCGAAGAAAGACGAGTACATATAGGATACACCGGTGCTCAAACCTTTTCGCAAGATATCTTCCAAACTGTTGGGGTCCTTGCTCCGTATCTTGTTCTCCTTTGACTTTAGGGGCGAAAGCAGTTGGTTTCGTAGTTTGAGAATTCTGCTGATCCCAAGGACTCCATCTCTATCATTGCATATTAGAATATAGAAAGTAAAGAGGAAAAGGCATGACCAGAAGAATTGTGTGAAATAAGTCAATTTATCCAGTTGAGGCATGAGTGATTGAGATAAAAATTATTCCTTCCAGAAAGAGACTGATTCCTGTAGGAGTAGTGATGAATTAGATAGAGTTGTGGTTGTTGACCAACAGAAAGCATGGGAGTTGGAATGCAAAGCATGAAGATCTTCTACCGCCCTATCCAGCAAGGGGGCCTTAGTACACGGAAAACTCAGAGAATCTCTGTTCAAACAAAAAGAAATCCCGCCTTAAGATTAATACTTGAAAGTGCCTTTTTCAAGGACTTTCTTTCTTATTTTTATAAGCTTATTGCACGTAGGTGAATCGGGGTTACTCAACTCCGCGAGCATCTGTCGCAGACGGTGAGGAGGGTAGTCCGCCTGTTCCCGATTTGTCAGAATGGATTCAGTAATGAGGCCATACCTCTGCTTTTGCCAGAAGTCTGCGTGGCCCGTATCCAATTCCGCCATACGGTCCACCATCTGCCTTTTTAACTGAGCGGTCTCCCGCGCTTCTATAAGAAGCAGATCAGGATTAGTACCTGCGGGGGACTTTGCTATTTTTCGCCTCAAAAGATGTTCTTCCATCTGACGACGGAGCTCAACCTCTTCCTGCGGTAGAACCTGTTCTTCCTGCGGCGGTTCCGAGGTTGAGGAAGGCTCATCTGACGGAGGCAGATTGAGATTGAAAGAAGGCTCATCCGCTGGAGGAAAATTTAGATCAATGGACGGCCGGGGCCTTGCACCGCCCCCAACGTAAAGAGTGGGGTTTCCGCTCCCCTCCATGAAAGAGAAGACCCATTCGACACAATGAGTCCCCAGGGTAGCCACCTTCCATCCCCAACCGAGCCGACTAAAGAGGCAGCGGAGGCACTTACGGAAAATGGTTCGCATGAGGATCCAGCGTGGATCAAAATTGAACAAATCGATCACGCAGCAAATAAAAAAATAAAAGTCTCCTATCTTCAGAGGAATCAATGGGACAATGGAAAATTGATCAAGGGGGCTTTGAGCGGTAACGTCAGTTGGGGGCTTTTGGCAAGGAGCGTCTTGAGCCTTGGGCTTTTGAGCGGTAACGTCAGTTGGCGGCTTTTGCCAAGGAACGTCCGGAGCTCGCGGATTTTGGCAATGACAAGGCGGATAAGCAACGCTGATGGACACCTTTTTCCAATTTTTGGAGTAATTTATTGGCAGCCCAACCTGGCGATTATGAAAAAGCACCTGGTCTCCCTGGATACGCCCGTCCAAACGCTCCCTTTGAATAACTTTTAGTATAAAAAATCTTAGTAATAGAACTATAAATATTAATAACAGCAGGAACAGCCAGACCTGTGCATTTGACAGGTTTTTTATTAAGGCACAAATTACCGTAAAAACAGATTCCATACCAAAATATCCGTCCATATAGAAAAGCAAGTAGTTCTTACCATCCGAGTAGTGAAGAACTATATAAAGTGATAGTGATTGGTTATTGACCAACGAAAGCATGGGAGAAAGAAAGATGCACAAACGAAAAAGAACCCTAGCGCCTTCTAAAGACCGAAGGCCCGCATGAAAATGAAGAAACTCCGGAGCTAACCGAGGCAAGGAACTGTCCACTGAGCACTGACTCAATCTAAAATCGTTTCCAAGAAAACCGCGTTCGACTTGCATGTGTTAAGCATATAGCTTAAGTAGACCCGAAGCGAAGAAAGCATAGTTCAAGATCCCATTCACTCTAGTCATAAAGGATCGTAGGCGATCTAAGGTTACCGACTCTCCGGCCCCATTTCGGTGCACAATTTTTGAGTTCTATGGGCCTGATTCCACTCCATTACTAAAGAAAGAGGCTCTTGTCTATGCTTCTCTTATTATATTTAAGGTTTTCACATAAAATTAATATAGTCAGAACTTCCCAATAGCTCTCCTAGCCGCTCAGAGCAGAAAACCAGAGGAAGATAGAAAGTAGAGTAGGGGAGAGAAAGTTCTTTTTTTCCGTTATAAGACGTCAGAAAGTTCAGTAGAGTGAGGCTAAGGGGTGGAGCGCGGAACTGGCTTTCTGGTTGTGTAAGCAGCACTGCCATAGCCTCTTTCTTGCTTTGTGCCTCCTCGACTTAGATAGATATAGGGCGTGTTTTCCGGGTGTCTTCCCATAGGCCTAGCCTTTATTGTATTGTTGTAGGGTGGAATGCTTATCTATTCGCTTTCCAGTATGCTTTCCATTCGTTGTAAACCTTCGAAGTAGGATTACGTATGTCTGTTGGAAGTTAATTTCGTAGGTTCTTACTAAAGTCTTGCCTTCCGCTTCCGGCATTAATAAGTCAAGCAAGAAGACAGGAGAAAGAAGAAGAGGTTTTCAGACAGTGGGGGACACATGCTCCATTTTCTACCTACATCGTTACAATGGTGTCCTAAGATGACGTCGACACTGAGTTTGTTTGCACAGAGCAAACAGTTGGTTCCAACAAACAACAATCGAAAAAGTGCCAACCGAAGTGCCCAAATCTTTATGACTTAAATGAACAAACGAAGCAGCTATATTTGAACAGACGAAATCGAAGCAAACGATCACAACATAAGCTTTTTTGTTAAAAAATCTTTTTTATATAAAATTATGTTAAGAGAAGAGATACCTATCGCTTTTGGTAGCTTTGTCTACGCAACGTGTTTTAACCAAAAAAGCCGTTTTTAAGAAGCTAAAATAGAAGGGTTCCCCTATCCGTACGGTTCTTCCCCCATGCTATGTTGTAACATTTTAATTGCTCAACTTAACGAGTATTTCCAGTTCCATGTAGACTTTACGACGATGTCTTCTCCTTTGGTCACAATAGTAATTGCCTATGGTCAGCTCCTTCCAGTCTTTCGAATCCCGAACTTGCTCTTGGAGGGACTTTAGTCGATTGAACGTCCGGTCCAGGGGAAAGTAAGTCGGATAGGAATTTCCTTCTCTTTCTTCCATTTTGACGGAGTTTCCGCCCAAAGTAGCAGTTTTCCCATCATGTGTCCAGTTAGAAAAGAAATTAATTGGAGTGAGGCCGAGAGACATTCTACTTTTTCCAAACGCACCTAGCTTTTTCTTCCTTCTAACGTGGTTGATCAAGTAATTGACTTAAGTCAGGCTCGAGCATAAGTAGGCAGATTCAGTTAATGAAAGTTAGGCTTTAGCCGAACGAAACCGGACTCATAAGCTTAGAAAGGGAAGGCTTTCACGCTTGGGCTACCTCGCCTCTAACTAAGTAGTTTACTTACGAAAATTCGGCTTGGTATGTGTTGGAGACATCGGCTTTATGCCAGGTTATTAGTGAAGGGTTTTGCTACCGAAAGGCGTAGTAATCCAGCATTAATGAGTCTCAACTCCCGGTGGATCGAAAGAGTTGCTTACAAGACTGTCCTATAAGGCTTTATTCTTTATAATATGGTCCCGAATAAGCAGATAAAGTTTTCTTCTTTCGATCTGCTCTTGTATAAGAAGATCTCTTTTTTCTTCCTACGCATAAAATTTGTATCGAGGGTTGCTAATAAAAAAGACATTCGAATGGATAATGATCCCACGAGATGTGGTAAGCGATGCTGCGCTGGATCGCGGTCATTAAAGTTAGATTTGTAAAGTTGTTCAATCGGCACTCCGATCCAGTAAGGGAATTCCCTTTTATGGTTCTTCTTGCCACTCCTAAATCGATTATTTAGTTACCTAGCAAGACTAAGGACATTTTTGAGAAAGGCAAAGTTTGCTTCTCTAAGAGTAGCTCTTTACCTTTACTCCATAAGATTGGGCTTTTCCCTAGCTCGGAAGCTTAAGGCTTTCACCGCTCCTACTGCCACCGCGCGTCCCTTCCCATGGTATGGTAGGCTAAGCCGGAACGAGAGAACAGCGCTTACGCCTTTTGTTCACACCAAGACTGAACCATGTGAAAGGATCGCTAGCATCCAATAATTATATTAGGGTATAAGGCTTCCTTCTTCATGTTGTCCTTTTATCAGCTCCGATAATAGAATCTCATCTGTCTCCGTTTGTGCTGCTTTACATCCTTCTTCTTAGAGTGGAGTGCTCCGAGGGTGAGGTTCACGAACGTTATTGGCTAAGGAAAGGAAGAAGTTCTTTTTCCGGACTGAGCTTGTAGCCTTTTGATTAGCTGCATCTCATTGCATTGTAGCACCTGAGATTCTCTATTATCTATTATAGTAGTCAAGGTGTGGGTTTCCTTGACCAGGTCGGGTATAGATCTTCTAATTCTAAGAGAACCCTCCTTGGGGCTTATTATTTATAACGGTTATCAACATCCTTCCTTCTTATCTTGATCGACCTTCCATCTTTTCGATATAGCTCTTGTTTGTATTAACGTAGCTCTCTATTTGTAGCATTTCTAGACTTTCTCTTTTTTCTTTCCTCGTTCTTGTGGCTAGGTCTTTTCGTGAGGAAGGCTTATAGAAGGCATAGATCATTAAAGGAAGGGGCAAGACAGCCTTTGAAACTAGTTCAAATAACCCCTCGTCTTCCTTCGAGCTTTATTAATTAATTCTTAAAGACAAGCCTGCTGTTCTGTGTGGCTTAGTTTAAACTGATTGTTCGCATTAGGTGAGTAGCCTTTGATTAAAGAACATCCTCCGCTGCTAGCTGCTCTTCTCTTTCCTGTATCGAGCGTGTACTCACAGCGTTCCGTATTGAGCTTCCGTTTTAGCAGTACTTCGGTCAAGGAAAGACCTTCAAGCTGATATTTCCTACTTCCTTGTTCTACCATGCTTACTGTTACGCCAACAAACCTAAAGAAACTAGCTCTTGCTGCTGTAGCTAGGGTCAAACCTGTTCATGAATGGGACTATTAGGGTTGTGGTATTCTAATGAGTTCCAGAACAAAGTAGTTAAGGAAGCTCCTTAGTTTCGGATGTTCTATTAGAGTTAGAAAGAGAGATGATAAAAGCTGTTACTAGCTCATACTTGGAATTACAGGAGTTACAACAGCTGATGATGGGTCTAGTTTGCCTTGTGGCTTGGATCGAAGGAGAGAAAAGGGGTGAAGCGAACTCTCCGGATGGGATTCAGTCTTGCATTGCTTCACTGGATAAAACCTACACGCTCCACTATTCAACAAATAGAAAGGAAAGGTCAGATCAATAGGTAAGATATCCCCGTGCAACCTATTCGTCGAAAAGAATAGCAAGCTATTCTCTAACAGCTACTCTTCTTATTCTCTTGCTTATTCCTCCTGGAAGTAGAATAAGAAGTAATGAGGAGCCCGTACCTTCCAACTTCTATAGCTATACTGTACTTCCTTGAGTTCGTGACAAGGATATCCGTCCTACTACCTATTAGGTAGTGGTTGTCTGGGTTGTTATTTTGTGGTTATATCTCCCCTCTGTTCCGAGGGCCTGATTCCCTTATTTATCAACGGCAATCCCCGAAGGGGTAAAATCCCGTATCTTAAGAAGGAAGAAGGAGTGAGCTACGGTTTGTTTGGTTTTGTTTGTTGGATCCAAGATCCTATATCCCGCTGGTCTTTCCAGCCTTTATAGAATGTGTTCTACGGCTAGCCAGCTTAAAGACAATATCTAATATCTTATCCGGCAACCTAAAGGGTTGCTGTCGTTGTTTGAGCGTTGCGTTATGGTTGGTTTATCCAATCTGTTCCGTGGAGCTGATCGGTTGGTGTTCCCGTTGCCTTACTACTTCCATTATCCTTTCTCTACGCAACCCAGGACTTTCACCCGGAGTGGAACCTTCACTTCCTCGGCTCACTTACCTTAGAGTGGAATCCAGTTCAAGAAGAGTCAAAAGGCGAAGATCAGTATATATTGCTACTTACGGTGATAAAGAAAGAGTTATTAGCTTTCTTCCTCCCCTTACTCCATAGGGCTTCACTATCAGGCTTCACAGCCTATTCCGACAACATGCCAAGCAAAAGACCAGTTACCGACAACAGAAGTCAAGGAACAAAGCTAGCGTGCTGAACATAAAGTCGTAGAGTGAGCGACTCTCGGGTAAGTTGACTATAATACCTTTTGATTAAGGTAAAGCCTGTACCGGAAGGGTTGTCCTCGCTCTTTTCGTGAAGACTGGATGCTCTCTATATTTGAATATATTTGAAGATGTTCAATCTTTCTCAACTGAAAGTGAAATAAGAGAGGTGTAATGATTGTTGTCTTAGATGCTCCTTTGATGGCCTTCTTAAAGAATACCTCATTCTCTTATTCCTCATAAAGTGTACTAAGAGAGAATCATAGGAGGGTCGATCCCTATCATCCTTTGTTGCGCAATCTCTATAGTTAGTTCTCTTACTTCTTGACTAGTAGTGGAGTTGAATACTTCCCTCGTTGTTTTAGTTAGATATAGAGTAGCTAATTCTTTAGCTCTGATAGTGAATATTCCTTCATATTGTTATAATATGAATGGGAGCCTGAAATCATCATAGCTACTATCGAACCTCAGCCTTATTACTATACCCGCGTAGTTGATATCTATTAACATAACTAAATCCATTACAACATATTAACATATACACCCTCCGGCGATACGGATTCAGCTAGTGCAATACATAAGATAATGGATGCTATAAAAGTAGAAAGGGTTAGTACCTTAGCTCTACGGCTATTTAACCCGAGCGGATCATAAGATATATGCTCATCAATAATCTCTCTGACCATATTATTAGTAGGTTCACCGCAAGAGCATGGGGTTACAACATCAGGGTGAACACTACATATATGATTAACAAACGTATCGCGAAAGAGTTTTAGACCTGGATCATGTAAGTACACTGATATAGGTATATTCAGCAAGGGGTCACCAAACCGAACGATTTGATACGATTTGATGTTTCACTGAAAATACATCCCAAACCCTGCTGATATAAGCAATTTGGAGAGCAGAGCAACCCTTTAACTAAGGCTAGTTTTTCTTTATATATATATAAGGGGAATCCAATTCCTTATTATCACAGCAGCAAGAAAAGAACTCAAAATGTCGCAATAATGATTGGACGCAGCTAATAAAGAGGTTAACCGGAAAGGCTGCATCCGTTAAGTCCGGGTTAATCGAAGTGAGTTGGTGTGAACTACCTCTCTGGTGAGTTTGGCTTGGTGTCCAGTGGGCGGTGTTCTATGTAGTTGCAAGTTGAATTTGAATTTGATTAAATTGGTTTTTGGGGTTCTGCTACTGACTTTCCTAGCTCTTTCTGTGCTTCGGTTCCCTACTGTCTAATATCCTATCAGCTGACGTCCGAAGAATCGATGGTCCTGAACATTATGGAACCCCTTTGTTCGTATCACTCATCGGCCCCGTCCCTCTCGATTCTCCCCGGATGCTCCCCTTTGACCTGCCCGAACTGCTAATCTAGCTAAACTCCAAAGCCGATACCCTACTCGTTGAACCCGAAATGCTTACATAAGACATAAGCGAGACAGGAAATCTTAACAACAAGAAATAAGAAAAACAAAAAGTAAAGGTCCTCTATTATCTTGGACCTTGGAAAGCTCACACTGTATATAGTAAAAAAGAAAAAAAAGTCCCTAGCAGAAGGAGGCAAGAGCTCTTTCTTCAATAAAGGTTTGGAACCCTCGAGCTGTCTGCTTTATCAGGAAATTTTAGAAAATCTTGCATTGGTCTGTGATATGCAGCTCTGTCAGGTGCCACCTACAGAATCTCTCCGGACCTTCATCACAGAAGATTGGAAACCTCAGCACACCAGCTCCTACCAAATCATTGAAGAGATGGTTGGCGGTGATGGTGTTCCAGGAGACTCCTTTTGCCTGCATCGAAAACACAGAACTCAAGTTAATGCTCAGCACATTCAGATCTACTAAGGAAGGGATTACTGTCCACTTCCATAACATCATTCCTTTCAGGGAAACGAAGGTCCTTTGCTTCGATTTGATCTTGAATTATGTTTCGGAAAACTACACAGTCAAATTCTGAGTGCCACGTGCAAAGATAGGCTTTCACAAAGTCAAGCCGTACCACTCGAGTTGTTAATGCCGAGTGTCTCCTCCTACTAAGGCTAAGGCAAGCTGCCTAACATTGCAATTGCCCAATAAGCCACAACCGTAAGCTGTAATGGTTGCTTTTCGTCCTTCGCGGCTTTATTTGACTGCTTTCGACGCCAGCAAGAAAAGGGCTGCGCTAACGCTATACGAATTGAGCGACTCGCGCGAAAGCCCGAGGATTCGATCATTTTGGGTATATAGATAGAGAGGGCCTGCCCGTAGATTTGTATCCCGTGGTGGCTATAGTATTAACACTTTTTTTTTCCTGATTAGATTCTTCCTTTGATGTATGCAAGAGCTTCCATGAAGTTCATGGTCTATCTTTCCGCTTATCCCGATTGGTCACTTGCTTTCGACTTCCCTTACTTCTATCGCCCTATCTAGTAAGAGGGCTTTAAACTGAATCCCTAGCTTGGTTCCTGATGTTCTCCTTTCACTTCGAGCTAACGAGCTAAGAAGTCGTTGATTCCCTTCTTCATTATCAATCAGTCCGGGTGGACCCCTCCTATCCGTCTATAGTACCAGAATATCCCGGCCAAGGCTATCCAACCGATTCATTCACTAAGAGATTCTAAGACAGAGAAGACGCTCAGGTGTAAACGAAAGCGGTCAAAGCCGCTGCAAAGAAAAGTCCCTTACCGAAGAAAGCAACAAACGATCTTTTGGCCCTTCCGAATCCATGCCAAACTTCTTTGCTTGCCTGGTCTTTCTTCTTTATTGCCTTGGCCTTTCACCGGATATGGGATCGATCCCTTCCACCATTCCTCCAACAGATGCGGATGAATTAGCTGCCGTTATTCTTTCAACATTTGCAGAGCTAACCCCTGAAGTGACTTCAGTCCCGTGTTAGAGCTAACTGCTGCTTCTTCTATAGCAAGTGCCGAGCAGGAATCACTGCTTATTCGACCGGTAATGCCGTATGCCCGGCTATGAAAACCAATCCACCCAAGGCAAGGAGAAAGACAGCTGAACAAGACCATGCGGATAAGAGAAGAGTTGTGATTAGATTTCATCACAAGAAAGCTCTATGCTAGGCTCTCCTGGAATCGCTTTCAGGCAATCACATTCTATTCAGATAGAAGAATTACACCATGAATAGCGGTCGGTACAAGAGATCTAGTAAGAGCCTTAGCTTGACTACAGGGATTTCACTCTCACTCGAAGGAAGGCATTCTGTAAGGTAAGATGTGAATTCTGCTTTCCCTCTCCGTTGAATGAACTAACTACGGGGCTGCACTCCCGAGCCAGAGAGCAAGACAAAATGAGGGGCCTGGTCGATTGAAGATCCCCTTAGTTAGGAAAGAGTTCCTGGGCTACTACCCATCTCTCAGTCTCGCTAAAGGAAGCGTGCACGGGTGGTAAAGATAATGGATAAGGGACCCTGATGAAAGAAGTCGGTTCAGTACTCGGCTATTCTCTCGGAGAGTTCGGTTTACTCACTTTCAACCCACCACTCTTTATGCCGACGAGGGAATCGGATCACTCCTCGGCTGATCAAAAAAAGATCCCTCTAATGCCCCCTTTTCCATTTATCGCGTCCACCTACCGTATTCCACGACACAGATGGCATTCTGCCCCATATAACGACTAGAGTAGCAATGAACTTTCTTTCCTGGCGTACTCCAGTTAGCTAGAGCCTTGTCTTTTCGATTGCTTTCTTGCTTGGTCCGATCGATTCCTTTCCTATTGATGTGGACAAATAGGCATCCCTAGAATCGGCTGCTCTCTTTCCTGTTGGAGGAAGACAATGCGCAAGAATTCATATATTAGTAAGGCAAGGTGATTGTTCGTTGACAACATTGGGGCGTAGCGGATTGACTATTGGGATCTCTTTAGCTTTAGTATGACTATTACTATAGGCGCTGGAGTCAGCTTGTCTGAGTATGTAAACTATGTGGTGGATACGATAACAAATAAGCCTTCTACATCAGCCAATTCTTCTTTCATGAGGGACTTCAATGAAGCAAGATCGGGGGATTTCCCGTTCATCGTATCGACCCGACCCAGACCCCGGACCTGTCCCCGATGAAAGTCAGGATCTGAGCGATTACACCCAATGTCTTTATATAGCCTTAAGCCAAAGTGCGTCAGGTTCATTTCGGTGGGCCCGACAGGGTAAAGGCATCCCTTTCTTTACTTAGTTGAGGGTCGTCGTTCTTGGTTAGGTAGATGTGAGGAAAGAGGCGGATTGAGGCGAAGACAAAACCTTTCGGAAAAGCGAGTCGGTGTAGTGTACCTCCACCGTCTTTCACTTCCTCGAAAGAAGCACGAGCGTCACGCCTTCAGTTAGTGTTAGTAGCGAGTAGTCTTTTTCTCCGGATTCAAAACCAAAGAAAAAGAAAAAGAAGAAGAAGAAGCCAAGGGATAAGAAGAAGCCAGAAGGCTAAATGCCCCTACTAATAAAGGGCCTCTACCTCTCAAAAGAAAGAAGGAGTACGATATGTAAGGCATAAGGAGATGGATGATTCACCTCAAGAGCTATAGGGAGATGTTGATTGTGGGCTAAGCCGAAAGCAAGACGCAGAAGCGCTCCAGGAACGTAGGCCCGGGAGAAGACTTCCTTTCTCCATAGGAATGGGTGCACTCTGAATTGGTAGGTGTCGTTTTTAAATAATGGCTTTGTGATCCGCGAGTATAGGTTGAACTTATGTCAGGGATATTGGGACAAAGGGGCACTCAGAAAGTGTTAAACACTATCTTTCATTTATTAACGATCACCTCTCGGGTGCGGTAGAGTGGACGATTAGCGAGGACTGGTTCAGAGCTAGAGTCGGCTAGCATTCTTTAAATTTCACTTAATAATAGGCACAAGCTAAGCTTCCGTCTTGTTGGTTCGACCAAAGGCATCGGGTAAATGGGATCCGGGTAAATGGCTTACTGTTCGGTCAACATTTCATGATTCGTAACGTAACAGCCGGCCGGGACTGAACTAATTTACGAGAGAAGGTTCAATGGACCTAGGGTAGTGCTTCGTATGGTATGTATGAGATGGGGGATCTTCTACAAGGTATTCGCCCTATGACCTTTCTTTATTCTTTATTGCCCCCACCTGACACTATCGATACGGGTCGGCCCTTACTTGCGCTTGCGTAGAGCTCGTACCAGGCCATTGCACCCGCGTACACCCGGTAGGGCTATAAAAGACAGATCCGAAAGGGATAGGCCCCAGACTAAGAGAAAGAAGCTAAATCGAACTCCTCCTTGGCTAAATCCGGAGGGGTCCGATATAATAGAAACCGGCGCACAATCATCCGTTTTTTGACTTTTTCTTTCATATCAGGTATTTGAAATAGGTTTATTCCGCGCCATCCATCTCTTTCCCATCTTACTCAATCAACAGGATAAAATTCCCTACTATCTCCCCTATTCTCTATTTGCCAGGCGAGGTCCTTGACCAGAAAGATTGATAGGGAATGATTGGTTGGAAGGAGATAAGCATCCGACCTAGAGATGCTTTCTAGTTGCCTTCTACCTGAACTGAATGAGCAGCTAGCTGACTCGAACTAACCATCATTTTGTTTTGATCCTCAAATGGCTTGCTTTAATTCTCCGCAGAGAAGGAGAAAAAGCTAGGTCAAGGGGAACCACCTACCACTGAACCTGTGGACGGGATCAAAGAATCAAAAAGAAAGACTTTTTCCGGCTATCACTTCCCTTCCCTTAAAGGAAGAAGCCCTAACTCGCTAATGAGCGAAGGGATGAGACCAAATCCCATCTTTGCTTTCTAATTTGTTGATTCTCCGATCGAAACTGGTTATTATTCTTCCAGCGAATCGGTAGTATTTCTCTCGTAATTGGTGTATTCTCCGAAGTATGTTTATTGGTGAATCACCAGGTGAATAGTCCGCACTTCTTTCGTCATTTTCTTTGTTCTCCGATGTTGCTCTTGCTACCGATGTAGCTAATGCCGAAGATCCACGGTAAGGATGATGAACGAATCCCTTAAGCGGTGTTAGCAGTGGTTGCTAAGTGGGTAGTCCACGGAAAAGACTATTAATAAATCTCTCATTCCTGGTTTTTTTGCAGCTGCTGCAGTTGCCGTTGTTGTTTCTGTTGCTAAAGCGATGGTCTTCGAACCAAGAACAAATCCCTTTCCTGAGCGGGCTGATAAATAAAGATCCTTTCTGGCGCAGTTGCAGACTGACCCCGTGTAACTGAGTTCTGGTTCTTGTTTCCGATATCAATAGTAGTATCTCGAGGTCCTCTTTCTTTTGAGGTTGCTCTTTCTGTATTTACTGTTGTTTCAGAATAAGTTGCAGTTGTTGCAGTAGTTGCTACCGAGCCATCCAATACAAGATTGTACAGGTCCAATTGATTTACTGGACTAGAAAGAGAGTAGATTGTTGTTGCAGTGGTTGCTAAACGATGTTGCTAAGTCGAACCTAATCGAAAGTAGCCATGAGCTAAGATGAAGAACTCGCAGCCAGGCTGAAGAATGAATACCCGATCTCAGGAAGGAAGGCAGCTAACCGATGTTGCATCGTTACCGAGCTTACGAGTTCCGGTTGAGGAAGAAGGCAGCTAAGCGAACCTAAGCGAAATGAGCTCTTGTTGCAGTTGGTCCCGATGGAGATGCTATGAATGAATCCCTTTCCTGGTAGCGGTGGTAGCGGTGTTGTTAAGCGAGAGTTGGCTTATACTATTGATTAAACCAAGCGATTCGTGTTCAATTGCACACTGATGATTCAATTCGTTAGCTAGTGTCATTATCCTTTTGTTTCTTATCTTTTTTGCTTCTTAGCCTTCTTCTTTTTCTTTGACCTTATTATTAAATTACTAGGGTTGGTTGGCCAGTGGTAGGGTAGAGTCAAGCGGGAACAGCATCGGGGATTTCCATGTCAAGAAAGTGGCCTCTGAGAGCGTTTTCAAGGGCGAGGAGAGACATTCTCGTGTAGGCTTGTACAAGAGAAGAAGAGATCTTTGGGAAGGAAAGGAAGGGAGAAGGCTTTGATCGTGCGGTTAAAGAGGTGAAGACGATAGAGGGACTGGGAATAGGTTGGTAGAGTCCTAAGCTAAGGTGATTAGGACAGAAGGGGAGGAAGGAAGGTGGCGACTAGGGTTAGGCTTTATAACCTGGAAGCTATGATACCATGTAAAAGACTCAATTTAAGCAATCCTCTCTGATTCTGTGTGAATAGGAGGGCACGTATTTCATTAAATAGCAATGGAGTAGAATGGTAATTACATCAATATCCCTATAAGAGACCTCACTTGGACCGACATCGAGGGGAAATAGTAAAGAAAGGGGGAAAAAGCTATGAAAAAATCACTCTCTCTTACACCACTGGATCTGTAAAAGGCTTTCTTACGGGCCTGGCTTTCACCAAGGGCTAAAATGCAAGGAAATAGCTCATGACTGAAACTAGATCGATGCCCTTTTTCTTAGAGGGCGAAGAAAAGACTGGCTAGCAAGCAGCTGGAATTTAAACCGAAGGAAAATAACCTTCAAACTTCTGCTGGTCTACCTTCGAAGGAAACTAGCTCTGGATATGCTTTTCTTACTTACGGAAATATCCTCTATTAGATATTGGCTTGATCCCATCTCAGATTCAAAGCAAAGTAGACTGCCTGCAAGTGAAAAAGGGACTCCTAGTACCGGGAAATAGAAAGGGGCAATCTCTTACTCGACTAGCCGTGCTCCCTCTATGGAAAGGAAAGCCACCTGTCTAAGTAGGTCCCGTGACGTGACTTAGACCTATCTGTGGGTAGATTGTGCATGGAGATAGGCCCAGGCACTGGTACTGCATGTAAGGGAAGATTAGGCCCTAAATAAGGTGATTACACAATGGCTGTTAGGCAGGCCTTATCCCTTTTCTGCGATTGGGCTTGCACTTACTTAAGATGTCTACTTTCTTTATTTACTCAACGATAGAGATTTATTTAGTGTTAAGTTTCCTCCGTGAGGCAGTGAGTTGATCCAGAAAGCCCCGCTTCCCCCAGAGGAAGTGAAGGAAGGACCTTGAGTGCGCTTTGTCTTTATTTCTTTCTTATAGCTTTCTGTCAGAGATGTCAAGCTTAAGGGAGTCCGCTATCTATCTAGTCTAGTACACGACCATATCAATTCAATTAGATGTAGGTGCCATTCAACTAGAATCCAATTTACTATATTTTATAAAGATAGAGTTCGTTTCAATCGAATGCGGAAAACTCATCATAAAGGTGGTGATCACTAATGCTTTTAGTTGGAGTTGGCTTCCGAGGTGTCCGGTTAAGAAGATGATACCGAATCATCAAGGCATCCCTACTCCGTGTGGCTAGTCACTCTTGGCCAAGCCAACTCCCTCCGGTCGAGAAAGGCTCCTGGCCGATTGAAATAAGAAATATATATGACCTTACCATATAAGATAAGGTGACACCTCATGCTTGTAGCTTCTCTTTTTGCTACTAATAAAGAAGTGATATAAGATCAAATTCTCCCGTTCTTCCCACTCGGGCGGGTGAAGTCTGATTCTGATTCTACAATGCCG